TAATTATAATATTTTTTTATAAGTTCATTGACGAAGTTCTATTTACTCAACAAATTTTCCCCTCCTCTTTTGTTTGTCCACCACTTTTATAGTATACGTAATTATTAATTATTGTAATAGAATTTATAATATAAAAATTAATAAAATACGCAATAACTCCAAAAAACGTTCTGATACATCTGTAAAAAACAGAAACTAACACTAGGAATGTTTGACGAACAGTATAAAGAATCATTATTATTTCGACACAAGAAAAGGATTTTTCACACCCCTTTTCTTGTGTCGAAGACTAGGAAGACGAATAAACCCTCCCAGAAATACTTGCTCCCTTCATTTATATTTATCCGTTCTATTTCCCGTTTACTTTTGGATAGGATCTAGCCAAAGTGAAATGTATTAGAATGAAATGCATTTTTTACATTTCAATCTGACAATAGCAACATAGCCCCAATTTTGAAAAAAAAAAAAGAAGGGGTCAAGTCAAATAGTCTTTCTATATACTATGTCTAGGAATGTCGTACAAGGAATTCCCGGCATCTCATAGAAAAAGAGTCTAAAAGAACAAAATTCTTTTTCTAATTTCATTTTTTATATAGATAGTTGCTAATGCTTTTTACAAACTTGATGTCGATAAATACGCCAGTCTAGAAATTCATTTCGGACAATTGAACCTTTTCGAACTGTTTCTTTTTAAGAACCAAAAAGATTTGTGCCAAAATCACAGATGCGAAGAAGAACAAAAGACCTTGTACACGTAATGGATCTTGAAGTACTATTTCTGCATCTCCCTGACCAAATCCGCCCACATTAGGATTACTTGTCAACGGTTGATCCAATTTGATAGATTCACCTTCTGAAACAAGAAGTTCTGGCCCCGGAGGGATAATATCAACCACTTGACGTCCATCGGATGCATCCGCTATGGTTATTTCGTATCCCCCCTTTTCTTTTCGTAGGATTTTGCTTACTATACCTGATGCTGTAGCATTATAAACTGTATTGTTACTCTTGCTCCCATCAGGATAAATTTGGCCCCTTCCTCTGTTTCCGCCTACGTATATAGGATATTTTAAGAAGTGAATGTCTTTCTTAGTAGCGGGGTCGGGGGAAAGAATAGGAAAGGTGATTTCACTATATTTCTGACCAGGAACAGGGCCTATGACAAGAATATTTTTTTGGTTGGGGCGATAACTCTGAAAAGACAGATTGCCCATCTTTTCTTTTATCTCGGGGGAAATACGATCGGGAGGGGCTAATTCAAAACCCTCTGGTAAAATAAGAACAGCCCCTACATTCAAACCCCCCTTTTTACCATTAGCAAGAACTTGTTTCAGTTGCATATCATAGGGAATTCGAACAACTGCTTCAAATACAGTATCGGGAAGTACCGCTTGCGGAACCTCAATATCCACTGGTTTATTAGCTAAATGGCAATTGGCGCATACAATACGTCCAGTGGCTTCTCGTGGATTTTCATAACCCTGCTGTGCAAAAATGGGATATGCATTTGAAATGGATGTACGAGTTATGATATATATCATGAGCGATATGGAAATAGATCGAGTAATCTGTTCCTTTATCCAAGAAAAAGTATTTCTAGTTTGCATGGTCCAACCATTGATCCCGAAAATTTCTACAATAAATTGGGGTAGGTCACTAATGGAGTTTCCTATCCACGATTCTGTTATTTACTGGAATAATAATAATTTGACTGGATTAATATATAGGAATATAGGATGAATCTCCGGGATGGGTAGAAATATAAAGTTTTTTTCAATGCTTTGCTTATGTACAACTGCAAAGTAATAAGAAACATTATAATTAGATTAGGTAGATAATTTTTCAGTCATTCATTGAATGATAAATCACTACAAGTGACGGAGATACGCGATTTAAATAACGGAAAATCCAATATTTTAAAATTGTATCTAGAATGACTGGAAAAGTGGAAACAAGGCCAGATATAATTTGATCATTATGAACAAATCCAAAATCCTTGTAGACAAAGCCAATCAGCAGTTCCCAACCATGGGGCGAATGAAATCCGATACATAAATCAGTTAATAAAAGAAGAGAAAAAGCTTTTATTGTGTCACTTAAGTTATATAGGAATTCCTGAGCCCAAGAGTTAAGAATAACAAGTTCTTTATTACCCAAAATAGAATAACCACTTAGAATAATGAAACAGATTATATTTGTCGAGAAGTGCAAAATCGTATGAATACGACCCTCATTGTGTATCTTGATTAATTGGATTGTTTCTTTGTGAATTCCTATACGAAGGTTTTGTAGATGTGTCTCCGAGTATTCCTTGATCATTTCCTCTAAGAGGAGGAGTTCCTTTAATTCTTTGAATTTTTCTAGAATACTATTTTCTTCAATATCATTCAAAAAAGTTTCGGATTGCCTAGTATTCCACCAATTTGTAATCCATGATTCCAGACTTTTTTGAAATGAGAGCGAAATCCACCAAGGCAAAAATACTATAGATGCAAGATAGAAAAGAGGAGTTAATGCTTTCTTTTTTGCCATTTTTTCATCTGTGAATTGTTAATGAATCTTATTCGTCGACTTTATGTAATCTAATATTTCTCTCACGCATCAGTTCTATTACAAGTTATCGAATCTATGAATCTATTCACTCTTTTTTATTATTATTTTTTTTTTTTTATTGTTCCATATATGTCTGCTTTGACTCGAATGGATGTTCTGAAGAAATTTCAATTAAGTTATGTTATAGAAAAAGAGGATTCTTGCGTTTTTGCCCTCCTGCTGAGAAAGCATGCATTTGTCGGCTCATTTCTTAAAATACTTCAATTGGTACACGCAAGAAATAGGCCAATTCAGCAGCTTTTTGTTCCATTTCCCGTGGAGTAAAATTCTCATCAGTACGAGTCAATGGAATGGCTCCCTGGCCTTTGATATCCATATAAAGGACACGACGCGCATAAATACCCTCTTTAACTTCTACTCTGACGGACTGAATATCTTTTATAAGAAATCGGAGGAAGACCCGACGATTTTTTCCAGGAAATCCCCAACGAAAAATACACACTATTCCGTCTTTTCTATCAAATCGATCATAACCACTACCTACATTCCACGAAATTGTGCACCACAAATAAGAGCTAATAAAAAGACCCGCGATCCCATAGAAAGACATCACAATTCCTTGTGGAAAAAAAACGATTTCCTGAGACGGAAATAAAGATATCAAATTTCTACCAAGATAACTCGAGGTTCCAACCAACAAGAATCCTAATGAACCTAAAAAAAGGATAACAGCCCAGCAGAAATTACTTGTTTTTCGAGCCCCTGTTATAGGTTCTATCCATATATGTTCTGATCGACAACTCATACTTGATCCAGTTGCTTTTTTTGGAATTGAGAGAATACCCCAAATGAATTTTACTTTAGTCCTTTTGTTTCCGAAGTAACTCGCATCAACTAGCACTAGTTTGATGTGAACCTTTAGGAGTAATTCATTAAATTGGTTAGATCTAAACTAATAACATACCCTTCGTATGATCTCACTAAAGATAGCCACATGCATATAGATAGACCAACTTTACAATTCAGCCGTCCGCCAATTCGGGTCTATTTGAAAATAGCTAGAATATAGCATTTTGGGAGATTTTCGTCGGAAGACGCTTATACCATATTTTGCTAAAAGGATATCTGTGTTATGATACAAGCGTCAGTTTAAAAATGAGATTTTGTGCCCTCGGCTCTAAACAATCTTGTTTTTTTGAACATGAAGAAATAAAGAAGCCATTGCGATTGCCGGAAATACTAGGCCTACTAAAGGGACCAAAACAGAGGGAAAGTTAAGAGTTGTCATAGAATGGGTACCTCGCTTTACTATTTGTACCTGTTATTATTATTTAGATTTTATATTTATAGAATATAAAGATATTATATATAAAGATATCTTATATCTTATTATAAGTATAATTTGATAATTCTAAATTGGAATTATTATTACTTAATATCTCTCTAATCTATTCTAATTCTAAATTCTAAATGAGTATATAATGTAGTTTTTCATCCCTCTACATGAAAGATTTGAAAGGATATGGATGAGATATTATTTGATTCATTTTTTTCTCTTGTCTTCAAATTGAATTTACTAAGCAAAAAGTTTCTTAAAAATGAATTAGATTCTATTTATTTAGTTTTATATATTAAAGGGTTTGTTAGAATCCCATCCAGCAGGGATTCTTAGTCAAAATAGGATTATCGTAAGGTATAGAAAGATAAAATTCTATTATTCCGATAAACTAATTACTTGTTTGCTCAAAATAATTCAACTGCATGTTCTAATTTTGATTCAAAGGAAAGAAAGTGTGGAGTTGAAATAACTCACTCAGAACGCTTTTTAAAGGATTACGTGGTACGATTAGATCGAATAAGCCCTTCTGGAATAAATACTCAGCCGCTTGTGAACCTTCGGGTACTGTTTTATTTAATGTTTGTTCAATTACTCTTTTACCCGCAAAGGCAATGTAGGCATGGGGTTCGGCAATAATGATATCCCCCAACATACCAAAACTAGCTGTCACCCCGCCGGTAGTAGGAGATGTAAGGATTGGTACATAGAATAACTTTTTATTTGATTGATAATCATATAAAGCAGCAGATATTTTAGCCATTTGCATCAAGCTCAAACTTCCTTCTTGCATGCGTGCCCCTCCGGAAGCACACACTATAATAAGAGGTAGAAATTCTTTAGTGGCGTATTCAATCAAACGGGTAATTTTCTCCCCAACTACGGATCCCATACTACCCCCCATAAACTGAAAATCCATAACCCCAATTGCTACGTTAATACCGTTTAATTGCCCTATACCTGTTTGAATAGCCTCGGTTAATCCTGTCTTTCTTTGATAAGAATCGATACGATTTTTATAAGGCTCCTCCTCCGAATGAAATTGAATGGGATCCAGAGAGACCATGTCTTCATCCATAGGCTCCCAAGTACCCGAATCAATCAAAAGTTC